TTTTCTGTTTTTATAGATTAGATATCGTACAAATACTTTCTATACTTCTACCCCATTTATTTTATTTTAATATTTTTATTTTACTAGCTCAGAAAAAGGGAAATTTTTTATAAGTTCATTGAATAAGTTCTATTTAATCAATAAAAGGAAATTCCTTCTTTTTTTGTTTGTCCACTACTTTCTTTTTATTGGACGTAATAAATTGAAAAAAAAAAGTTTTGATACATCTGGAAAACCGAAACCAAGACTAGGAATTTTTGACGAACAGGATCAAAAATCATTACTCTTTCGACACAAGAAAAGGAATTTTCTACACTCCTTTCTTGTGCCGAAGACTAGGAAGACGAATAATGCCTCCTGAAATTATTTGTTCCCCGCATTTATAGTTCGTTCTATTTGCCGCTTACGCTTACTCATCTATCCCAATTGGATTTCAAATAGAATAAAATGGATATCTTTTAGAGCATTGAAATCTGGCGTAACATAGTTGTACCAATTCAATTTGGCTAAAAAAAACAAAGAAAGAGGTGGTAAAGTTATAAAAAATAGTCTTCTTCAAACAAAAATATACCTATTATAGTATGACTGGGAATGCGGTACAGGGGATTTGACGAAGCTTGTGGAAAAAGAGCAAGTCAATAAAAGGTTTTCCGAATTTCATTTTTTTTATCATACATAATTGACAACAAGAACAACAATTTTGTTCTTTTTACAAACCTTATGTCGATAAATCCGCGAGTCTAGAAATTCATTTCGGCCAATTGAACCTTTTCGAACTGTTTCTTTTTAAGAACCAAAAAGATTTGTGCCAAAATAACAGATGCCAAGAAGAACAAAAGACCTTGGACACGTAATGGATCTTGAAGTACTATTTCTGCATCTCCCTGACCAAATCCACCCACATTAGGATTACTCGTTAATGGTTGATCGAATTTGATGGATTCACCCTCTGAAACAAGAAGTTCTGGTCCTGGAGGGATAATATCAACCACTTGACGTCCATCCGATGGATCTGTTATGGATATTTCATATCCCCCTTTTTCTTTTCGTATGATTTTACTTACTATACCCGCTCCCGTAGCATTATAAACTGTATTGTTACTCTTGCTTCCGTCGGGATAAATCTGACCCCTTCCCCTATTTCCTCCTACGTATATAGGATATTTTAAGAAGTAAACATCTTTCTTAGTAGCGGGGTCTGGGGAAAGAATAGGAAAGGTGATTTCACTATATTTCTGACCAGGTACAGGCCCTACAACAAGAATATTTGTTTTATTGGGGCGATAGCTCTGAAAAGATAAATTCCCTATCTTTTCTTTCATCTCGGGAGAAATACGATCAGAAGGGGCTAATTCAAACCCTTCCGGTAAAATAAGAACAGCCCCCACATTCAAACCCCCTTTTTTACCATTAGCAAGAACTTGTTTCACTTGCTTATCATAAGGGATTCGAACAACTGCTTCAAATACAGTATCAGGAAGTACCGTTTGTGGAACCTCAATATCCACGGGCTTATTAGCTAAATGGCAATTGGCACATACAATACGCCCAGTTGCTTCTCGTGGATTTTCATAACCCTGCTGCGCAAAAATGGGATATGCACTTGAAATGGATGGCCGAGTTATGATATATATCATGAGCGATACGGAAATAAATCGAGTAATCTGTTCCTTTATCCAAGAAAAAGTATTTCTAGTTTGCATGGCCTAATCATTGATCCGAAAATTTCTACAATAAATTGGGTAGGTCGCTAGTATAGTTCCCTATCCACGATTCTGCTATTTACTGGAAGCATTTTACTGGAATACTATAGCACCCGGATAGAAAGTTTTTAATACTTATGTAGAACTACATAGTAAGAAACATTCTAAGTGGATTAGATTCGTATTGGTAGATCATTTATCAATCATTCATTGAATGATAAATAACTACAAGTGACGGAGATACACGATTTAAATAACGGAAAATCCAATATTTAAAAATAGTATCTAGAATAACTGGAAAAGTGGAAACAAGACCAGATATGATTTGATCATTATGAACAAATCCAAAATCTTTGTAGACAGAACCAATCATTAGTTCCCAACCGTGGGGTGAATGAAATCCGATACATAAATCAGTTAATAAAAGAATCAAAAAAGCTTTTACTGTATCACTTAAGTTATATAGGAATTCCTGAGCCCAAGAGTTAAGAATCACAAGTTCTTCATTACCTAAAATAGAATAACCACTTAGAATAACAAAACAGATTATATTTGTCGAAAAGTGTAAAATCGTATGGATACGATCCTCATTGTGTATCTTGATTAACTGGATCGTTTCTTTGTGGATTTCTATAGGAAGCTTTTGTAGATGTGTCTCCGAGTATTCCTTGATCATTTCGTCCAAGACGAGGATTTCCTCTAATTCTATGAACTTTTCTAGAATACTTTTTTCTTGAATATCATTCAAAAAAATTTCGGATCGACCAGTATTCGACCAATTAGTAATCCAAGATTCCATACTTTTAATCAATGAAAGAGAAATCCACCAGGGCAAAAATAATATCGATGCAAGATACAAAAAGGGAGGGAATGCTTTCTTTTTCTTTTTTGCCATTTTTCACCTGTGAATTTTTCATTTACCCACTTCATTCGTCGACTCTATGTGATCGAATATTTCTTTCAAACATGAGTTATAGACAAGGTATAAAATCTATGAATTCATTTTATTTGTGATTTTGTTTGAATCTATAAAGAATACCAAAATAAATTAAGACTCCACTTCGAATTTGACTGAAGAAATAATCAAAAATATTGTTTCCAGATATCTCAATTCATTAAATTCCAAACAAGTGTCTCCTTTCAAGGAATGATCGAAAGAAGTACTTTAAAGAATGCATATTATTGAGATTTTGAGACGAGAGAATTCCTTTTCAATCAAAATATCCAATATTTGGAAAAAATTCCAACGATTCCCCATAGCCAGTAATAGAATAATTGGGGGAAAAATATACAAAAAAATCAGCGGCAAAACAAGATAGAAACGGGGCCAGTTATCATTTTTAAGAAAACCCGTGATTGTTTAGTAAGGAACACAAACGAAAAGATAAAAAAGGTCGATTGATAAAAAGGAAATAATTTACAAGATTTATTTGCATCTAAAGTATCACTTCCAACAAACATTTGAAAAAAAAAGAAAAATCTCTTTCTTTCGAAACTTAAGTTAAGTTATAGAAAAACAGGATTCTTTCATTTTTCCCTCCTGCTGAGAAAGCATTCCCTTTTCTTAAAAGACTTCAATTGGTACGCGCAAGAAATAGGCCAATTCTGCGGCTTTTTGTTCAATTTCTCGTGGAGTCAAATTCTCATCAGTACGGGTCAACGGAATAGCCCCCCGGCCTCTGATGTCCATATAAAGGACACGACGAGCATAAATCCCCTCTTTAACTTCTATTCTAACGGATTGAATATCTTTTATACGGAATCGAAGGAATATGCGACGATTTTTTCCAGGAAATCCCCAACGAAATATACACACTATTCCTTCCTTTCTATCGAAAAGATCATAACCACTACCTACATTCCAGGAAATTGTACACCACAAATAGGAACTAATAAAGAGACCTGCGATACCGTAGAAAGACATTACGATACCTTGTGGAAAAAAAATGATTTGCTGAGACGGAACAAAAGATATCAAATTTCTACCAAGATAACTGGAAGTTCCAACTAATAAGAATCCTAATGAACCTAAAAAAACGATAAGGGCCCAGCAAAAATTACTTAGTTTTCGAGATCCCGCTATAAGTTCTATCCATATATGTTCTGATCGCCAACTCATACTTGATCCGATTGCATTTTATTGGAATTGAGAGAATACCCCAAATTATTTTGACTGTACTTTTTTTTGTTTCCGAAGGAATTCTCATCAACTAGCACTAGTTTGATGTGAACTAGCACTAGTTTGATGTGAACCTTTAGGAGTAATTCATCAAATTGGTTAGATCTAAAATAATAACATACCCTTTATATGGTCCCAATATACATATTGATATACATATAGATCGACCAACTTTACATTTAAGGCCTCCAGCGATCCTGATCTATTTGAAACTAGCTAGAATTGATTTACCCATAGATCGTTTTCTGCAAGCATAAGAGCTTTTTCTTTTATGTTCGGCGGAAATCCTATGTTATACCACATTTCCCGAAATAAATATCTGTGTTATGCTACAAGTCTAAGTTTCAAAAAAAAAACGAGATTGGGTCCACTCAGATCTAAACAATCTTATTTTTTTGAACATGAAGAAATAAAGAAGCCATTGCAAGTGCCGGAAATACTAGGCCTACTAAAGGCACAAAAATAGAGGGAAAATTGAAAGTTGTCATACAAAGGGTACCTCGATTTACTATTTGTACCTGTTTATTTTTTTTAATATCATATTTTATACTAATACTAATTATAATTAAGAATTGTAATTATTATGAATTCATAGTTATTAGTTATTATTAATTCAATTTGAAAATAGTAGAGATCTAAGTATCTATATATCTAAGTGAGTATATAGAATAAGTCCAAGGAATGTAGAACTAAATGAATGGACTTATTCATCTTTCTACATGAAAGATATGTATGATAATCAACTTTATTATTTTTCTTCATTTCTTTGTGTTTTGTTCTTGTCTTCTAATTTAATAAAAAAAGAGTTATCCGCTCCTTGTGATTCTTTCTAGAATTAGATCTTAGGTCACCAAAGAAAACTCCATTCTTATTTACTTTGAGTCCGATAAGCTAACTACTTGTTAGCTACACATCAAAAAATTGAACTTAATGCGCTCTACTTGATTGAATTGGAATTCAAAGGAAAAAAGGCGTGGAGCTTAAATAGCTCACTTAGAACACTTTTTAAAAGATTACGGGGTACGATTAGGTCGAATAAGCCCTTCTGGAATAAGTATTCAGCCGCTTGTGCACCTTCGGGTACTGTTTTATTCAATGTTTGTTCAATTACTCTTTTA